ATTCAAATTGGTCAACAAACAATACAATATCTAATCTAATATTAATGTAATTCTAATTCTATTCTAATTCTAATAAATAAATTAAAAAATTATATTATTTATATAATGAATGATTACGACTAATTTAATTATTCAACAAATTCGATTGATTGATACGAGTTGATTTTCTGTTATGATGGATCGACGAAACAATAGCTAGCCCAATAGCTGCTTCAGCAGCTGCAATAGCTATGACAAAGATTGAGAAAATGTCTCCTTTTAATTGGCGACTATCAAATAAATCAGAAAATGTTACGAGATTGATATTAACCGAATTTAGTATAAGCTCAAGACACATAAGTGCTCTAACCATGTTTCGACTTGTAATTAATCCATAGATACCGATAGAAAATAAATAAACACTCAAAAAAAGTACATGCTCGAACATCATCGACTAACTCCTCATCAATATCAACCTCGATTCATTTCAATATGAACAACAATTCAACTGATTCGATTGACTAGAATAGAACAATTACAGAACAAAAGAAGGTATTGACAATAGATTTAACTAAAAACCTTAAACCTTTTCATTTTTTTTATTTGATTTCAAATTTAGAATTCTAAAAATTTTTTGAATTCTAAGTATTTATTATTGACGAGCCATAGTAATTGCACCTATTAAAGAAACTAAAAGAATTATAGAAATGAGTTCAAATGGAAGATAAAAATCTGTTGATAAATGAATTCCAATTTGTTGAACGTTATTTATTAGGTCCTGTTCTAGAATCTGGTTTGATCTTGTAGTCCAAAGAATTCCGTACCATGACGTATCTGGGATAGTAGTAATTAGTGAAAAAAGAATACTTGTACAAACCAGTGAAGTAACCCCATCTCCAACGGTCCAAAGGCGGGAATCGTTGGAATATTCTGAACCATTCATGAACATTACAGCAAATATGATTAAGACATTAATGGCTCCTACATAAATAAGAAGTTGTGCAGCAGCTACAAAATAGGAATTCGATAGAATATAGAATAAGGATATACAAACAAGAACCAATCCCAATGAAAAGGCAGAATAAATTGGATTGGTAAATAATACTACTCCCAGGCCCCCCAATATAAGAACTGATCCCAGAAATACTACAAGAATATTATGTATTGGTCCAGGTAAATCCATTATGTATAAAATAAGAGATAAATAAGTCGAAAGATTTCATGACCTTACTGAATAGTCCAGGAAGGGAAAATTACTCTATTTTTTTTATTGTATATGATACGTTCCTAAATTAAATCTTAATCTTAATGTAGTATAGATTAATGTAGATATAGATAAAGTTATTGGACCAACTCCACTTTTTCATTTTTATTTTATTCGGAAGAAAAGAGGAGTTGGAATTTTATATTTCGAAATCATCACGAAAAATATATTCTAAGTTTAAATAAACCAGTGATTCTCAACAATCAATAGTTATTAGTTATTACTTTTAGTTTTTAGTTACACTGACTAACCAAAGTAAAAGAAGCTTGGATCCTTTCTATGAAAATATCAAAAGAAAATCTTAGTAATTGGTAATTGTTCTTGAATCAAGGGATTTACCCTTGTCTATTTTGATTTGAGTCGAATTCATAACTGTTTGAATTGTGTAGTCTCCAATTACTGACATTGGTAACCGACCTAAAGCAATTTGATTATAATTCAATTCGTGACGATCATAAGTAGAAAGTTCATATTCTTCAGTCATTGATAAACAGTTTGTGGGACAATATTCGACACAGTTACCACAAAATATACAGACACCAAAATCAATACTATAGTTAAGCAATTGTTTTTTTTTAATATCTCTTTCAAATCTCCAATCAACAACGGGTAGATCTATGGGGCATACACGAACACATACTTCACAAGCAATACATTTATCAAATTCAAAGTGGATTCGACCACGGAAACGCTCTGATGTGATCGATTTTTCATAAGGATACTGAATAGTTACAGGTAAACGATTTGTGTGGGATAAGGTAATTATGAAACTTTGACCAATGTACCTTGCGGCTCGTATTGTTTGTTGACCATAATTCATGAACCCAGTCACCATAGGAAACATATTGTAGATATCCACTAATAGGTTGATGTTTCTTTCTCTTGTTTAAGAGAGGTTATGAGTCTAGAATATCATTATCGTATTCTGTTATTTATAGTGAAACAAGTTGGAAAGAAGTTGTCAATAATAGATTACCTAGAGAAATAGGTAAAAGAAATTTCCATCCAAGATTTAATAGCTGGTCCATTCTCATTCTGGGTAAAGTCCATCTTGTTGTGATAGATATGAAGAGAAACAAATAAGCTTTAGCTAATGTAATAAAGATACCAATTGTCATTCCAAAGACTCCAGAAATTTTATTTATTCCGAAAAGTTCAGGAATGGATATGTATGGAATAGATAAATTCCACCCACCTAAATAAAGAACTGTTACAAATAATGAAGAAACTAAGAGATTTAGGTAAGAAGCAACGTAAAATAAACCGTATTTGATACCGGAATATTCGGTTTGATAACCCGCTACTAATTCTTCCTCTGCTTCTGGTAAATCAAAGGGTAATCTCTCACATTCTGCTAGAGAAGAAATTAAAAAAACTATAAACCCTATAGGTTGACGCCACATATTCCATCCCCAAAAACCATATTTTGACTGTGCCTCAACTATATCAACTGTACTTGAACTGTTCGATAATCATAGTCGATGATAACATCACTGTTCCCACCGCTATTCCAAAACCGTACATGAGACCTCAGCTTCATACGGCTCCTCTATGGCCACACACAAATAAATGTAAGGACTGGTTCGGTATTATCGGTATCTTTGGAGGGTAGATAGAATAAAAATACCTCGGAGCGTCCCAAAAATTAGACCAATGGAATTCTGTCTGCTAGAATAACAAAAAGGGCGCTTCCGAATTGATCTCATCCCTTATACTTAAAAGTAATCTTTCTTCGGTAATAACTTAATCTTTCAATAAAATACTCGTTATATCAATAGATAGAAAGAATTAGACACTAGTTAATGAATCATAAATAATAAGAATTCCATATGTATAGGTATAGTATAAATGGAGGAAAAAAATGAATAAAGATCTTTTTTTCCAATTCTATTATTGCATTCTATTTCTTTTGTTCCTGTTCTTCTTTCTCATAAGAGGGTACTCTGAAAAAAAAATAAAGGATTAATTCGTTCTTGATAGTAATTTATTTAATCAGTGAATAGGAGCATACTCTAGATCGGAATCGTGGGGAAGGACTGCTTGATCGTTTCTACCAACTTAAAGCCCCTATTATCTTATGATTCGTTTTATGCGGAAATACCTCTTTTTTGATACCTTACATTATCTCTATTACTAATCCTTTGTGTACCTTGGTGTTCCTAACCGTCCACTGATTTTTGGATCCCCAGTATGGTAATACATACAAGACAGTAGTAGAAACTCCATACAGTTGATCTTTTGCACCCGCTTCAAGATATGATGACTAATCAAAGAATCTCAATCTTGGGATAAAGAGTTTATACTGCTTATGTTTACTTCTACTTTATTCTTGTATATAGGGAATGAGATTTTATCTTCTTACTACACATTGATAAGTTGTTTTGTTTCACTCATATAACTATCTGGTTTAACTCATCGACCTGAATGAATGATGAATAAAAAAAAATGAAAATATCTATATCTATCCAATACATTCACCCCTCTTTCCTTTATTTCATTTCGAAGAAAGGGGTCAAAGTTCATGTTCTAACGAATCACACGTAGAGATATTGATAACACACATAGAGTTAATGGTATTTCATAACTAATAGATTGAGCAGCAGCTCGTAGACCACCTGAAAAGGAATATTTATTATTCGATCCATATCCTGATATAAGAAGCCCAATCGGAGCAATACTTGAAATGGAGATCCATAAAGAAACACCTATACTGAGATCAGCTAAAACAAGTCGATACCCAAAGGGAATTACTAAATAACTTAGTAGAATTGATATGACCGCTATGGACGGCCCGATACTAAACAAACGAATATCTCCTCTAGATGGGAGGAGGTCCTCCTTAAAAAGTAATTTAGTCCCGTCTGCTAGAGCTTGAAGAATTCCCAACGGGCCGGCATATTCAGGTCCAATACGTTGTTGTATCGCTGCAGATATTTCTCTTTCTAACCATACAATTACTAGTACCCCTATTGTGATTCCCAATATAAGGGTCAAAGCAGGGATAAACAGCCAGATGAGTCCATAGACTTCTTTTAAGAATTCTGATTTAGAAAAAGAATTGATAGTTTGTACTTCTGTTGTGCCAATTATCATTTCAACGATCAACTTCTCCCATAATGATATCTATACTACCTAGTATTGTCATGATATCAGCCAATTTCATTCTTTTAATTAGTTGAGGAAGAATTTGCAAATTGATGAAACCGGGCGGACGAATTTTCCATCTCCAGGGGAAAACACTATTATCTCCTATCAAATAAATTCCTAATTCCCCTTTTGGGGCTTCTACTCTTACATAAAGTTCTTGTTTCGACAATTCAAAATTAGGCGAAGGTTTTTTACTAATGAATCTATATTCAAAATCATTCCATTCGGGATTCTTTGCTCTATCTAAGCGCCGAATTTCTAAATTCTCATAGGGTCCTCCGGGAATTCCTTCTAGAGCCTGTTGAATAATTTTTATGGATTCCCTCATTTCGCCCATTCGTACTAAATAACGAGCTAATGAATCTCCTTCTTTTTGCCATTGGACTTCCCAATTGAATTCATTGTAACATTCATAATGATCAATTTTACGAAGATCCCATTGTATCCCAGAAGCTCGTAACATTGGTCCTGATAAGCCCCAATTTATTGCCTCTTCTCCACCAATAATGCCCACTCCTTCAACTCGTTCCAAAAAAATGGGATTCCGCGTAATAAGTTTTTGATATTCAACAACACCCGTTAAAGAATAATCACAGAAATCCAAACATTTATCTATCCAGCCATGAGGTAGATCAGCAGCTACTCCTCCGATGCGGAAATAATTATGCATCATTCGCATACCTGTGGCAGCTTCGAATAGATCATATAGCAATTCTCTCTCTCTAAAAATATAGAAAAAGGGAGTCTGTGCCCCGATATCTGCCATAAAAGGTCCAAGCCATAACAAATGAGAAGCTATACGGCTCAGCTCTAGCATAATTACTCTGATATAGCTGGCCCTTTTAGGTACTTGAACATTTCCCAATTGTTCTGGTGCATTTACCGTTATTGCTTCTGTGAACATAGTAGCTAAATAATCCCAACGTGTTACATAAGGAAGATATTGTATAATTGTTCGGTTTTCCGCTATTTTTTCCATCCCCCTGTGTAAATAGCCCAATACGGGTTCACAGTCAATAACATCCTCACCATCGAGAGTAACGATCAGCCTAAGAACACCATGCATTGATGGGTGATGAGGGCCCATATTGACTATCATGAGATCTTTTCTTCTAGTCGGTACAGTCATATGTTTTCTTCCCTAATTCATTATTCCATGAATTTCTCAAAACGAGGTTTATCAAAATTTAAAATCTAATAACTAATAACAAAAAAATTCAAACGAATCTTCAAATTAGCGAGTTTTTTGCTCTCGAATATCCAACTGACTAATTAATTTCTTATAACGTACTCTATTTTTCTTTGACAAGTAAGCCAACAGCCGTTGACGTTTTCCCAGAATTTTTCGTAGACCTCTTTGCGATAAAAAATCTTTTTTGTGCAATTCCAAATGCGAAGTAAGTCTCCGTATTTTATTGGTGAAACTGAATACTTGAAATTCAACAGACCCTTTGTTTTCTTCTTTTTCTTCTTGTGGAATAATCGAAATGAATGAATTTTTGACCATAAAAAAATTCTTCTATCTTTTTTATTTTTTATGGATTTTACCGATCAGGAAAAATAATTATTATAATTATATTATGATTATGCCAGTCATTTTAATCTGGTATAAACAAAAGTTTAGATTTATTCATATACTACTTTTTTTTATTCTATCCAAATCAAATTTTCTGTTTGAAAGAAAAATTTGATTTGGATAGAATAAAATATAATACATTTCCACATTCACTAAAGAGAATTCTTTTTTTGTACCTAAAAAGATTCTCTTAATTTATTATTCCTAGATCCAATTGAATTGATATGCCATTAAATCAGTATCATGTACTAAAATAAAATGTAACACAACGTATGCATACGTACATCTTTCGCCATATATCGAATATGTCATGCGATATATAGGAAATATACTATTAACTGATTCTGAATCGTGGATACATATGTATCCTTGACATACTGAAACGACTGCCGTTATTGGTATCAAACCAATAGCGATTCATACAAGCTAAATCTTCTAATCGGTAATTGGGCCAAAGAAACAATTTGAATTTAATAAAGCTGTTTGCATCTGTATTAAGATGCTTGTCCTCATTCAAAAATTGTCCACAGTTTATTATTTTGTTTTCGTTACGAAATACTGGATTTTTATCCACACCATCCCAATTCCAGGAATTGAAACAAATTAGAATTCTAAATTCTCTACGACGTCTATGAGATAGAATATTTTCAGGAACTATGAATTTTCTATTAGTTTTAATTTGGTTTTTACCCTTATCAACCAATGAAATACTTATGGTTTGATACATAATAAATTGTCCATCCCCTTTTATAGATAGACGAATCGGTTCGATAATTAATATTCCTTTTTTTATCAATTCTGTAAGAGATAGATCCTTCTGAATCAGCATTACATCCAGACACATCTCTCCTCTTTGAATCGAGGATATAGCAATTTCCTTTGGATTTGTCAATCTAAGTAGGAGACAATATACCTTGATATTATTGATCATTCTTTGACTCAGGGGGTCATCCCATCTTAATTGAAAAAGGAAATATTTTTTCAGGAATAAATCCAGTTCTGCTTCCTTGTTGCTCTTGGATTTTTTTTTTTTTATACGTTTTTTTTTTTTAATGTCTGATCCCGCGTAATCCTCTTCAACATCTTTTTTTTTGTTTTGTTTTCCTAAACCTGATCCAAGATCTTTTTGACACTGTTGTTCGTTTTTTTCTTGGTTGGAATTTTCTAAATCAAGATATTCTTTTTGAGTAGATAATATAGGAGGATTTTTTTTTTTATTTATGTTGATGTTTTTATTTTGACGAAGATTTTCATTTCTATGAAAATCTAAAAGAAGAAATTTGATTGGTATAATCCATGGTTTAATCTTATATGTATCAAAAAGTAGCACAAATTCTGGGAAGAACCAAGATTCTAGTTTTGATATGGTACGATTACGATATAACCTTTCTTGATTCATTCCCATCCAATCAAAAAAGTGTTTTTTTTGATTGGATGGGTTGATTTCTTGATGAATCGAAATATCTTTTTTTTTCATTTTTTTTTGATACTTATTAGTTTTAGTCTTAGTATTTTTATTAATCTTGGTGCCGATATGCGCATTGGTCCAAGTCTCAATATCGATATTTTTTTTAAGACAAAAATAGAGAATTCTACAATCAAAATATTTTCTATCCAGATTTTTATTCGTATCAATAATATATCTTTCTTCCAGATAATCACTAATAGCTGTACTTACTAATACATAAAATGAATCGGGTTTCAGTGTATTGAAATTATATGGATATGGAATCTCTTGGTTCTCGTTTACTTGTAATGTTGATCCATAAATATATGAGTTTTTCTTATCCCCATAATTTATATATTTATGTGATAAAAGATCATATCTGTAGTGTTTTTTCAAAAATATTTCTTTTTTATTCGTCATCAATGAATCTATTGCATAACAATCTTCTTTCACGTAATGAATTAATTGGTCTTTTTCGTTTTTATATGAATTCAATTTAATTGAATCTTTATTTTGAATCATACGACATCGATTGATTCTATTTCGCCATTTTTTCGGTACTAATCGAGACCATTTGATCTGGGATAAATTGTATTGATAATAACCCTTTAACCAGTTTTTCCATTCATTCATTCCAGACTTTTTAATTTTATTATGCCTTGATTTGTAATCAAATATTCCTCGTGTTATACAATAATCCTTGATTTTCTCCCTAAGATAATGATGGGTCCCGTGATCTTGAAGTACAGATCTCAAGTGATACTTGTTATTGTTAAGTGATTGGGTTTGTGATAATTTGTAAAATACATATGCTTGTGACAAGGAAGATAAGTCACTATAACTATTTAAATTATTATTACTTATATTAGTATTAGTATTTGAAAACGACTTTTTTATAGTCAAAATAAAGTTCATTGTATTTTGATTTGTTTCATCAATTCCTTCTTGATTTGTTTCATCGTTGTAAGTGGATTTTTTGATCATTTTTTTTGTTGATTCAAAAAAAAGTTGTGCATTGATTCTGGGAATGTTAATGGTACATAGCAAGATATCCATGTATATTTTTTCAATGAAAGATTTCATAAAATAATGCGATTTACGTATTAATCGGATATTGTTTCTTTTTAATATATGCCAACTATATTGTCGTGATTCCGATCTTTTATTATCATAAGTTAAAACTATTTTTTTCTTGTCTTTTTTTATTTGTTCTATTTGATTCCTGGTTGTGATTATCCTATCAGAAAGATCTTTCATTTTTTTTTCTATGAGTGAATAATTTGTCCAATTCGATGTATGAATTGGAACGGTCGATTCATGGTTAATTTTATTATTGATTTTGGAATCTTTTCCATTTTCATTCGGTTCATATACTTTCACCTTCTTCAATTCAAATAATAAAATTTGGTTTACTTTTTCAAGTTCTTTCATTATTCGTTTTATAACTAGAACTATTTTGATGACCCATCCTTTTTTTTTTTCTTTTGAAGTTGAAGTTTGTAGAGACCGTTTTCCTCTTTCTTTTAAGACTCTTAGAACGAGAAAAAATGTATTTTTAACCTTTCTAATTTTTCTTTCGAGTTCTTTACAAATGGGTTCAAAAAAAGAAGGTCGTTTTCGGGGAGAACCAAAGGGAAGTTCCGCTTCCATTCCCCATACTGTTAAAAAACAAAAATTGTCTTTTTTTTCTTTTTTTTTCGTTGAATCCATATGATGAGATCGTACCTTGGATCTTCGCCAAGGTTTCAGACAAAAAGGAAATAGAATCTTTATCTGAATTCCGTCTGTTAACCAATCTTTTGGGAATTCTGTTTCTGATAATTGAACACCATTATAGGTGCACTTAATGTGCATTTCTCGATTCCATTCCTTCAAATCCTCGTACCACTCGGGGAATTGGAATAATAACATACGGCCAATATTTTTAGCTATTATCAATGAAGGTAATACAATATATTTTCTAAGAAAAGATTGTGTTACTAACATCGAACCTCTTATTGCTTGAGCAAATATAATGCTATCCCAAGTTTCTGATATTGTTATTCGATCATTTTCCTCTTTTTTATCCTTTTCTTTTGTCCCTTCTTTATCAAAATCGGAAATTTGTAATTCCGATTCTCTACTGACCCAATTCCTAAAAATCATATTTATCATTTCAGAAATATCAAAAGAAGGAAAAAAAAATGTTTTGTCTACTCGATCCAAAAAAAGCGGGGAATGCACATTTGCTTGAAACATTTCCCAAGTAACTGTTTTGCGTCTTTGAGCACGCATGGATCCTTTGATTATATCTCGACGAAAATCTGATTGTTGCGAGTAACGTATCAAAGCCACTTCTTCTGCTTGATCACTATTACTACTATTATTAGTATTACTAGTATTATTAGTATTAGTAACAGAATTGGTATTCTGATCATTATCAGTATAAATTACCACGCGTTTGGCTTTTCTTGAACGAATCTCATGATCTTCCGTTGATTCTTCCTCATTTTCTTCCTCCTGCTCTTCAACAAAATCATGGGTCAATTTGTATGACCATCGAGAAACCTTTTTGCTTATTTCTTCTATTCCAATAGATTGATTTCTA